TTAAAACAGACTTTTGGAGTATTTAACTATTATTTAATGGATGAAAACGGTAGGATTTTAAATTCTGATCCGTGTAGTAACATGGTTTTGAATACATTCAATTTGACTTGGTTTTTTCTCCATCATAATTATTATGATAATTATTGTGATGAAACACTCACAACAATTAGCCTTGGACAGTTTATTTGTGAAAATGTATGTATAGCCAAAAACGGATCACACCTAAAATCGGGTCAAATTTTCATTGTTCAAGTTGATTCTGTAGTAATAAGATTAGCTAAGCCTTATTTGGCCACTTCAGGAACAACTGTTCATCTCCATTATGGAGAAATCATTTATGAAGGAGATACGTTAGTTACCTTTATATATGAAAAATCAAGATCTGGTGATATAACGCAGGGTCTTCCAAAAGTGGAACAAGTGTTAGAAGTGCGTTCGATTGATTCCATATCGATGAGCCTAGAAAAGAGAGTTGAGGGTTGGAACAAGCGTATAACAAGAATTCTTGGAATTCCTTGGGGATTTTTAATTGGTGCTGAACTCACTATAGTGCAAAGCCGTATTTCTTTAGTTAATAAGATACAAAAGGTTTATCGATCCCAGGGGGTGGAGATCCATAATAGACATATAGAAATTATTGTACGTCAAATAACATCAAAAGTATTGGTTTCAGAAGACGGAATGTCTAATGTTTTTTTACCTGGAGAGTTAATTGGAGTCTTGCGAGCGGAACGAACAGGGCGTGCTTTGGAAGAACCGATCTATTACCGAGCTATATTATTGGGAATAACGAAAGCATCTCTAAATACGCAAAGTTTCATATCCGAAGCAAGTTTTCAAGAAACTGCTCGAGTTTTGGCAAAAGCCGCTCTCCGAGGTCGTATAGATTGGCTGAAAGGTCTGAAAGAAAATGTTGTCCTAGGAGGGATGATACCCGTTGGTACCGGATTCAAAGGATTAGCGCATCGCTCAAGACAACATAATAACATTCCTTTGGAAATTAAAAAGAAGAATTTATTCGAGGGGGAAATGAGAGATATTTTGTTCCACTACAGAGAATTATTCGATTTTTGCATTTCAAAGAATTTAAATGGTATATCAGAACAATCATTTCTAGGATTTTTCAATTTCTAAGAGCAGATTCATCCTGTTACCTATCTGCAGTCATTTGATTTGGTAATAATAATAAAGAAAATAACGAATAGAAAAAAATGAATAATGGCTTGGATCGTGTATCAACGGCCAATCCCCGGTAGAGGTAGAAGATAAGGTTTCATTGGAACAATTTTTTATTTCTATTTCAGGGTACCTCATCTCTTTTTTTTTTTTAAGAAAAAAAAAAGAGAGGAAGTGTGGGGAGAAATGACAAGAAGATATTGGAACATCCATTTGGAAGAGATGATGGAAGCAGGCGTTCATTTTGGTCATGGTACTAGGAAATGGAATCCTAGAATGGCACCTTATATCTCATCAAAGCGTAGAGGTATTCATATTATAAATCTTACTCGAACTGCTCGTTTTTTATCAGAAGCTTGTGATTTAGTTTTTGATGCAGCAAGTAGGGGAAAACAATTCTTAATTGTTGGTACCAAAAATAAAGCAGCTGATTCAGTAGTACGGGCTGCAATAAGGGCCCGGTGCCACTATGTTAATAAAAAGTGGCTCGGTGGTATGTTGACGAATTGGTCCACTACAGAAACTAGACTTCATAAGTTCAGGGACTTGAGAACGGAACAAAAGACGGAGGGACTCAACCGTCTTCCGAAAAGAGATGCCGCTATGTTGAAGAGACAATTATCTCACTTACAAACATATCTGGGCGGGATTAAATATATGACAGGGTTACCCGATATTGTAATAATCGTTGATCAGCAAGAAGAATACAGGGCTCTTGAAGAATGTATCACTTTAGGAATTCCAACGATTTGTTTAATTGATACAAATTGTGACCCAGATCTCGCAGATATTTCGATTCCAGCCAATGATGACGCTATAGCTTCAATTCGATTAATTCTTAACAAATTAGTATTTGCAATTTGTGAAGGCCATTTAAGCTCTATACGAAATCCTTGATTAATAATAAGATAAATCTATTTTTGTAGGACTTCCTAGATTTATTGAATTGGTTACTATTCCTGAATCGCACAAAAGATATAAAAATAATTAGGGATATTGTAATAAGTTGGTATCAAAAAAATATACAACTCAAGGCAAGTCTAAAATAAAAAAAAAAAAGACGGTCGAATCAAAATAATTTTTTTTTTAAGTTCTATTTCTTTCAGGGGGCAATATGAATGTTCTTTTATGTTCTATCAATACACTAAAGGGGTTATACGATATATCTGGTGTCGAGGTCGGCCAACATTTCTATTGGCAAATAGGAGGTTTCCAAGTCCATGCCCAAGTACTTATTACTTCTTGGGTTGTAATTGCTATCTTATTAGGTTCATCTATTATAGCTGTTCGGAATCCACAAACCATTCCTACTGACGGTCAGAATTTATTCGAATATGTCCTTGAATTCATTCGAGACGTGAGTAAAACTCAGATTGGAGAAGAATACGGTCAATGGGTTTCCTTTATTGGAACTATGTTTCTGTTTATTTTTGTTTCGAATTGGTCAGGGGCTCTTTTACCGTGGAAAATCATACAGTTACCTCATGGAGAGTTAGCCGCACCCACAAATGATATAAATACTACTGTTGCTTTAGCTTTACTCACATCAGTAGCATATTTTTATGCGGGTCTTACAAAAAGGGGATTAGGTTATTTCGGTAAATACATTCAACCAACTCCAATTCTTTTACCCATTAATATCTTAGAAGATTTCACAAAACCTTTATCACTTAGTTTTCGACTTTTCGGAAATATATTAGCTGATGAATTAGTAGTTGTTGTTCTTGTTTCTTTAGTACCTTTAGTAGTTCCTATACCTGTTATGTTCCTTGGATTATTTACAAGTGGTATTCAAGCTCTAATTTTTGCAACTTTAGCTGCAGCTTATATAGGCGAATCCATGGAGGGTCATCATTGATTAGTTTTAGAAATAGTTTAGCTCAAGGCAATATATACATGGCTCAAGATAATCTATTTAGGGAATAAAAATAGAAAAAGAATATATATAAAAGTAAGGTATAAATAAGAAAAATATATAAGATCTAGAGAGTAATAGGAAAAAAAAAAGATTACGATATAAGACAACACTTGTGTATGTTTCGAAGAATGGTTCTCGAATCCGATTGACTCTAAAATACGAATAATAGGTTTACATTAGGTAAGAAACACAAGTATATGTGATATTAGGTATTAACTAGTTATATATGAACTAAAGATATGCTCCACTACTGGGAATTTAGATATGGATTCTAGTTGAAGTCCTTCCGTTTCGTCTGTAGTTGTGAATTGACTATTGAATGAATACCGAGATTAAATCAAGAAAAAAAAAAATGGAAAAATGACAGGAGTATAGTATGGATTCACAAAAACTACGTGGCTGGATAGGAACTAAAAAAAAAGATATTCAAATAGTTCTGATGATTCAATCATATTATTACTTCAATTCGGAGTTTTTAGTTACTTCGACTGTATAAATCTTAGCAATGGAATAATAAGTTATAATTCATTGGTTGATTGTATCATTAACCATTTCTTTATTTTGGTGTGAGGAGCTTATCATGAATCCACTTATTTCTGCCGCTTCCGTTATTGCTGCTGGGTTGGCCGTAGGGCTTGCTTCTATTGGGCCTGGGATTGGTCAAGGTACTGCTGCAGGCCAAGCTGTAGAAGGGATTGCGAGACAACCTGAGGCGGAGGGAAAAATACGAGGGACTTTATTGCTTAGTCTGGCTTTTATGGAAGCTTTAACCATTTATGGATTGGTTGTAGCATTAGCACTTTTATTTGCAAATCCTTTTGTTTAATTTGAATCCTAAAAAAAAACAAACACTATGTATGCTTTTTTATTTCTTTAAACTTTCTGTTCGTGCTTTTTCTAATTTTATGAACCTTTCACTCTTACAATTATTTATTCGTTGGTACAATACCCTATGTATGGGGAGAGACTTATTTGTGCATGAGGAATTAGCATAGTGACTCTTTCCTCTTCTTAATTCAAGGTTCAATGGAACTCGTTTTAGAAATTGTTCCAACAAAGGAAAAGCAATTGACATCAACTTTGGTACCTAATTCAAATCTAATAAGTATCGTTCTTATTTTTTTTTTTTCAATTCTATTTATCAATTTCTAAATTATAAAGAGGAAGTAAAAAAGAAACATATAAATAAATAAAAAATAGATAATTAATTTTATCTAGAAAAGGAGATAATATGAAAAATATAACCGATTCTTTCATTTCCTTGGGTTACTGGCCATCCGCGGAGAGTTTCGGATTTAATACCGATATTTTAGCAACAAATCCAATAAATCTAAGTGTAGTGCTTGGTGTATTGATTTTTTTTGGAAAGGGAGTGTGTGCGAGTTGTTTATTTCAAGAATAGGTTGGATACAACCAACTGTACTTTTCTAGTTATAACTACAAAAAAAAAAAGGTGCATCATCTCGCGAATTACTTATGACTAAATTTTAAAATCATATTGAAGAACCATAGCATTTCGTCATTCATTGGTAAATCCACTTTGATCCTCTACGAACCAATAATGGGGGACCATTAACATGGTTAAAGCTAAACCGTTTGTTTCAAGTCCGGGCACAGGATAGTACGCTTTCTACTACTATGTTACTATTTTACTACAGAATTTCTTTTTTCGATATATAACACTCATGTCGATAAAATGATTTGAACCTTTCCTTTTTTTTTTTTTTCTTTTTTTGGAAAAAATGCCAAAAACGAGGATTCCCCCCTTTTTTTATCCAATGTTGAATCGATGACCTATGTATAAAGTAATAAAAATTCTTTGGATTTGAAGAAAACAAAAAAGAAACAACTTTGCTGACAATTTATTGTTTGATCAGAAGAGTCCTCTGAATATTCTGGTCTTGGA